TGCGGATCAGTCGACATTTTTCACAAATTTTACGAACGGACGCCCTAATTTTCATATTTTTTTTCTCCTTAATTTTATTTTAATTTTGAATCTACTCCTTCGAAGAAAAGAAAATAAGTCTCTTGAAATTTTTAACCTCCGATTGTATCCGAACGAGAGGAATGTTGAAAAGTCACTACGAACCCGAAACATACCATTGGAAAGTGATTCAGTAATTAAACCTTCATGAATCCATTTTTGTTCTTTCATTCCAGGTAACCCCTTTAATTATCAACTCATGGAGTAGGAGTGATATTAGACAACCCTTCCTCTTTTTTTTCAAAAAAAAAATAGGAAGTTTTCCTACGGATGCAATTCGTAGATCATAAAGATCACCATATATATAACAAAATTTCTCCCCCGATTCCTTCTAGTCGAGCCTCTCGGTCTGTCATTATACCTCGAGAAGTCGAAAGAATTACAATACCCATTCCTCCTAAAATCCTAGGAATTCGTTGATGGTTGGAATAGATTCGTAGGCCGGGTCGGCTGATACGTTTTAAAACAGTTCTATATGGCCCTTTTCTATTCCTTCTATGTCGCAGAGTTGAAACCAAGAAATATTTCTTGCTTACTCGATGTTTTCTCACATTTTCGATAAAGCCTTCGCGTAGAAGTATTTTAACAATGTTTTCAGTGATATTTGTAGATGCTATTCGAACCGTTCCTTTTTTATCCATGTCAGCATTTCGTATAGAAGTTATTATTTCGGCAATAGTGTCCCTACCCATGATGAACTATAATTATTGGTGCCTCCGGGTTTTTATATAATCAGCATGCTCTACTCTTTTTTTTTCATGAATTATTAAAGGTATATGCGTGAGAAACAATCTACTAATGCATTCTACTAATTAATGGAATCTAATTCAGTTCAGATATCTTACTATGAACCTCCCTTTTTTTATGTTTTATTATGTTTTCATCTATTAGTATTTATTTAGAATCTATTTATAATACCTCAGGAGCTAATGAGACTATTTTAGTAAAATTCAACTGTCTCAATTCCCGAGCGATCGCACCAAAAACTCGAGTTCCTTTGGGATTTCCTTCTTGATCAATGACAACTGCTGCATTGTCATCATATTGTATTATCATACCATTGTCACGTTTGAGTTCTTTACATGTACGTACAATTACAGCTCTGATCACTTCTGATCTTTGTAGAGGCATATTGGGAACTGCTTCTTTGATTACAGCAACAATAACGTCACCAATATGAGCATATCGGCGATTACTAGCTCCTATGATTCGAATACACATTAATTCTCTAGCCCCGCTGTTGTCCGCTACATTTAAATAGGTCTGAGGTTGAATCATATCATTCTTATTATTTTTCTCTTTTTTCTTTCAATGCTAACTAACTAAAGGGCGAAGAAAAAAAGAAGAAAGATTGTTTGTCCAGAAATAAAAAAACTGCGGTTTTTTCATCACAAGGCCCCTTTCCTTTCGTTCCATATCCCTATCCCGCAATAACGAATTGAGTTCGTATAGGCATTTTGGACGCAGCTATAGAAATAGCTTCTCTGGCTACAATTTCTGATACTCCACCCATTTCATAAAGTATTCGACCCGGTTTAACGACGGATACCCAATATTCGGGAGATCCTTTCCCCGAACCCATACGTGTTTCGGTAGGCCTTACTGTAACAGGTTTGTCTGGAAATATACGTACCCATATTTTTCCACCACGACGCGCATATCGTGCCATGGCTCGTCGCCCCGCTTCTATTTGTCTAGATGTGATCCAAGCGGGTTCAAGTGCCTGAAGGGCGTATCCGCCGAAACAAATTCGATTGCCTCGATAAGATATTCCCTTCATTCTTCCTCTATGTTGTTTACGAAATCTGGTTCTTTTGGGGTTATAGTTGATGGTTGTTTCTCAATGCCATCTCTACTGCAGAACTGGACATGAGAGTTTCTTCTCATCCAGCTCCTCGCGAATGAAACGATTAAATAATATTGTATATATTTTGAATTGAATGAATAATGAATCATGGAATTTTTTGAGATATAATCTGTCACGTACACGTAGGAATAAAATAAAATGATAAATTCCATTTTATAATTAATGAATCTTCATTTATTTTTACCTTTATTTTATTTATTTTTATTGAATTGCCCAAAACTTAGCAATCCAGTAAGGCTTTCGCGGGCGAATATTTGCTCTTTCAACATCCCTTTCATTCGTAGGGGCGTTCCATGACCTATCAGAATAAATGAATTGGTTCTTGGCTCGTTCCGCCATCCCACCCAATGAATCATTAGGATTCGTTTTCAAGGGAATCTTCCTCAGTCACAGGTTCTGTCGTTCCCATCGCTTCTCGATTAATGACTAGGCCCGAACTCTGCAATGGAGCTCCTAATAAAATTTGTTCCTGAATCAATCTTCTCAGTCTTTATTGACTCGGCGCTCTTTATTCTTTTTTATTTTTCGTATAAATTGTATTCATATTCATCGAAT